TATTTGTTTACATCCATTAGTTTGTAAGGGATTCAATGCCGACTTTGATGGGGATCAAATGGCTGTTCATATACCTTTATCTTTGGAGGCTCAAGCGGAGGCGCGTTTACTTATGTTTTCTCATATGAATCTCTTGTCTCCAGCTATTGGAGATCCCATTTCCGTACCAACTCAAGATATGCTTATGGGACTCTATGTATTAACGATTGGGAATCGTCGAGGTATTTGTGCAAATAGGTATAATCCATGGAATCACAGAAACTATCAAAATGCAAAAATTGACGATAATAACCATAAGTATACAAAAGAACCCTATTTTTGTAGTTCCTATGATGCACTTGGGGCGTATCGGAAGAAACGAATCAATTTAGATAGTCCTTTGTGGCTTCGGTGGCGACTAGATCAACGCGTCATTGCACCAAGAGAAGTTCCTATCGAAGTTCAATGTGAATCTTTTGGTACCTATCATGAGATTCATGGTCACTATCTAATAGTAAGAAATGTCAAAAAAGAAATCCTTTGTATAGACATTCGAACCACTGTTGGTCATATTTCTTTTTACCGAGAGATAGAAGAAGCCATACAGGGGTTTTGCCGGGCTTGCTCATATAGTACCTAAGCTAAAAAATTTTACGATACCCGCGATAATTAGATTCGGGTCTCCCCGTCTAAACTAGTATTATAATTCGTGAATTTCTACGCTAATCAAGATCGAGGAAAGGCAGTCTTCGAATCACTGACTCAAACCCATTGTCGAATCCTACTCAACTGAATAGGGAGGTACTTATGGCAGAACGAGCCGATCTAGTCTTTCACAATAAAGCGATAGATGGAACTGCCATGAAACGACTTATTAGCAGATTAATAAATCACTTTGGAATGGCATATACATCACATATCCTGGATCAAGTAAAGACTCTGGGTTTCCAGCAAGCCACTGCTACATCCATTTCATTAGGAATTGATGATCTTTTAACAATACCTTCTAAGGGATGGCTAGTACAAGATGCTGAACAACAAAGTTTAATTTTGGAAAAACACCATCATTATGGGAATGTACACGTGGTAGAAAAATTACGCCAATCCATTGAGATCTGGTATGCTACAAGTGAATATTTACGACAAGAAATGAATCCTAATTTTAGGATGACTGATCCTTCTAATCCAGTCCATATAATGTCTTTTTCGGGGGCTAGAGGAAATGCATCTCAGGTCCATCAATTAGTAGGTATGAGAGGATTAATGTCGGATCCTCAAGGACAAATGATTGATTTACCCATTCAAAGCAATTTACGCGAAGGGCTCTCTTTAACCGAATATATTATTTCCTGCTACGGAGCTCGCAAAGGGGTTGTGGATACTGCTGTACGAACCTCAGATGCTGGATACCTCACGCGCAGACTTGTTGAAGTAGTTCAACACATTGTTGTACGTAGAACAGATTGTGGCACCATACGAGGTATTTCTGTGAGTCCTCGAAATGGGATGATAACAGAAAGAATTTTTATCCAAACATTAATTGGTCGTGTATTAGCAGACGATATATATATCGGTTCACGATGCATTGCCATTAGAAATCAAGATATTGGGATTGGGCTTGTCAACCGATTCATAACCTTTCGAGCACAACCAATATCTATTAGAACCCCTTTTACTTGCAGGAGTACATCTTGGATCTGTCGATTATGTTATGGCCGCAGTCCCACTCATGGCGACCTGGTCGAATTGGGAGAAGCAGTAGGTATTATTGCGGGTCAATCTATTGGGGAACCAGGAACTCAACTAACACTAAGAACTTTTCATACCGGTGGGGTATTTACAGGCGGTACTGCAGAACACGTACGAGCTCCTGATAATGGAAAAATAAAATTCAATGAAGATTTGGTCCATCCCACACGTACACGTCATGGATATCCTGCTTTTCTATGTTATATAGACCTATATGTAACTATTGAGGGTCAAGATATTCTACATAATGTGAATATTCCACCAAAAAGTTTTATTTTAGTTAAAAATGATCAATATGTAGAATCAGAACAAGTGATTGCTGAGATTCGCGCCGAAGCATCCACCTTGAATTTTAAAGAGAGGGTTCGAAAACATATTTATTCTGACTCAGAGGGAGAAATGCACTGGAGTACCGCTGTGTACCATGCACCCGAATATACATATGGGGGTGTTCATCTCTTACCAAAAACAAGTCATTTGTGGATATTATCAGGAGTTCCGTACAGATCCAGTATAGTCCCTTTTTCGCTCCACAAGGATCAAGATCAAATAAATATTCATTCTCTTTCTGCGGAACGAAAATCTATTTCTAACCTTTCGTTGACTAATGATCAAGTGAGACACAAATTGTTTAGGTCGGATCCTTCTGGTAAAAAAAGGGGGGGGGTTCTTGATTATTCAGGACCTGATCGAATCATATGTAACGGCCATTGTAATTTCATATATCCCGCCATTCTCGATGATAATTCTGATTTATTGGCAAAGAGGCGAA